ATATTTAGTATTCTCTTATTTATTACCTGTGTCTACCATTTAGGCAGAATACCATCGCCCATTCTTACTAAGAAACTAAAAAAAACTTCCGAAATGAAGGGGATTCAAAAAGAGTCACAAGATGTATTTACCGAAGAATACCCTTTTTCCGAAAAAAGGGGGGCTCTGGACAAAATTGATGACACGAAAGAGATAGCGGATGAATTACATTTTATTAATATGAAAGCTATATGTTCTCTGGATGATAATAAAGAAAATTGTAAGGCCGCTATGGTGAAAAAAGAATATAAACACGTTTTCTGGTTTGAAAAGCCTCTTGTAAATATTTTTTTCGACTATAAAAGATGGAATTACCCATTACGATATCTAAAAAACGCTCAATTTGAAAATGCTGTAAGAAAAGAAATGTCACAATATTTTTTTTTTTTTTGTCAAAGTGATGGAAAACGAAAAATTTCTTTTACATATCTACTCAGTTTGGTAAATTTTTTGGAAATGATACAACGAAAGATATCTTTGAATGAATTAGCATTCGATTCTAATAAATTATATAATTTTTGGACTTATAATACTAAATACAAAAAGAATAAACAAATTAATGAGATTATAAATCGAATTGAAGTTCTAGACAAAGAATTACTTTTTCTAGATATACTTGAAAAAAAGACTCGATTATGTAATTGTGAAAAAAAAAAAGAATACTTGCCTAAGATATATGATCCTTTATTGAACCAACCTTTTGGTGAAACACTAACACTAAAAAAAAAAAAAGTTTCACCTTTAAGTATAAATGAAACCTTTTCTATAAATAATATTCATGGTCTACTTTTTACCGATGAACATAAAATGTCTTATGATAAAAAAAAAATTTATATCATAAAAATAAATTATTTGTTGACCTTAATTAATGAATTTTCGAAAGAACCAATACCCTATTTAAATTTGCAAAGACTTTTTTTATTTCCGAAAAAAATAAAAAGGGGTTCAAAAGAGCGATATAAATTTTTATTTCATGTAGTTATAAATAATAATCATAAAAAATCCATTTTAAAAAAAAAATCCGATAGAAGAAAAGGAATACGTAAAAAAATATCCCATTGGTCATACAAATTAATCGACGAATTGGAACAACAGGAAAGGGGAAATGCGGAAGACCGATTGGCGGACGATCATGGTATTCGCTCAAGAAAAGTCAAACGTGTAATTATTTTTACAGATAAACAGACAAATACCGAAGAGGTGGCTTTAATACGTTATTTACACCAATCGGATTTTCGTCGAGATATAATCAAAGGTTCTAGGCGCACCCAAAGGCGTAAAACAGTTATTTGGGAGCTGTTTCAAACAAATCTACACTCTCCACTTTTTTTGGAACGAAAAAAAGATAATAAACGATTCGATTTGTATTTTAAATTTGATGAACTGATGAAATTTATTTTGAGAAATTCAATTAATAAAAAGAAAAAACTCAAACTTTCAGATTATAAAGAAGAAGAGATAAAAGAAATAGCGAAAAACACCAAGTACAAAGAAGAGAGAACCTGTATCGAAATAGCAGAAACTTGGGATACCATTCCATTTGCTCAAACAATGAGAGGTTGTATGTTAGTAACCCAATCCGGTCTTAGAAAATATATTATATTACCTTCATTGATATTCGCTAAGAATATAGGACGGATGTTATTATTTCAATTTCCTGAATGGTTCGAGGATTTAAACCAATGGAATAGAGAGATACATGTTAAATGTACTTATAATGGGGTTCAATTATCAGAAAAGGAATTTCCTAAAAAGTGGTTAACAGATGGTATTCAAATAAAGATTCTATTTCCTGTCCACTTAAAACCTTGGTACAGATCTAAGCTCCGATCCCTTCATAGGAATCCAATGAAAACAAAAAGAAATAAAGAAGATTTTTTTTTTTTAACAGTTTGGGGAATGGAAGCTGAAATGCCTTTTGGTCCTCCCCGAAAAAGGTCCTCCTTTTGTGAACCTATCTTTAAAAGACTCGAAAAAAAAATTATAAAATTGAAAAATATTTATTTCACATCCCAACGATTTATAATAATGATAATGAATAACGAAAGAACTCATTTGTTACTAAAAGATAAAAAAAGTTTTTTCCAATTTTTGATAACAAATGATTCCTTTTTAAAAACAAAAAACTTGTTCAAAGAAAGTAATATATTCAAGTTAAAAATATATATATATCAACCAAGTGAAAGTAAAAAAGAAAAAGATTATCTACTAAAAAATAATATAATTGATGAATCATCTATTCAAAAAAAATCAAAAGATTCTAAAAAATATTTATCGACAAAGAATAAAATGAAATATCTGATTGATAAAACAAAAAAAATAAAAAACGACAGAAAAAAAATATTTTTAACTATCCGGATTTGTCCTAATAATAAAAAAAAACGAGTTGATCGAATCAAATTCAAAAAATTGATAAAACGCCCTTTCGGGATATTAAAAAAAAATTCGAGATTCATTTACGAATCAAAAATTTTTTTTTTTAAAATTGTACAATTCTTTGAAATATATATAAATAATTTTTTATTTATCAGTAACATAAAAATACTAAGTCTCAATGTACAACTCTTTCTTCAGTCAATAAAAAAAAGTTTTGATAAGTACATTTACAATAATCAACAAAAGAACGAAAGAGTTGAACAAAAAAAAATAATAATAAAAAAGTTACTTAATATTAATAATAAAAACTCAACTATTCTGTTTGGCTTATCTTCCTTGTCACAAACATATGTATTTTATAAATTATCAAAAATTCCAATTAATTATTTGGATAAGTTAAGATATGTACTTCAATATCATGAAACGTCTGTTTTTAGTCAGAATGTAATTCCAAAATGTTTTAGAACACAAAGAATCTTTCATTGCGACTCAAAATTAAGACATCAAAAACGTTGGAATTATGAAAAAAATAAATGGAAAGATTGTCTAAAAGATTATTATAACTATGATTTATCACCAATTATATGGTCTCGATTAGTACCAAAAAAATGGCGAAATATAGTAAATCCGCATTCTACAATTAAAAATAACGATTTAAACAAAGAATATTTATCTGAGCAATCCTCATTAATTCATCATGAAAAAACGTTAGTGTCAGATCAAAATTGTCAGTTTAAAAAACATTATCGATATGATCTTTTATCATATTTATACTATAATTATAAAAATAATTATGAAAATAAGGAAAATAAGGCGGCCTACTCTATTTATATGTCTAAATCACCATTACAAGAAAAATTACAAGTAACAAAAAAAAAGATAACTTTTATAAATTATAATACAGATAAAAACAAATTACTCGATAAAGTTAAAGTAAAGAATAGCCCTATCAATAATTTTTTAAATAATTATCGACGATACGAAAATAGTGGGAATATAGAGCAAAAGGTGAATACAAAATATTGTGACTGTCAAATTCTTTTAAAGATACAAAAAGTATATCTTTTTGATAAGCAAAGTTTTTTTTATCTTACACTTTATCAAAAAAAGAAAAATGAAATACTAAATAAAGCGAGATTTAATGTGGAACTTTGGTTTTTACAAAAATTTTTACAATTTTATAATGTAAAAATTAATGAAAGTACAACAAAAAAAAATTATCTATCATTGGATGAAAAAAAAAAATACAAGAATAATACAAAAACGGGATTTGACATCTTCCTAAAAAGATATTTGATTTTTCAATTGAGATGGGATAATCTTATGAAGCAAAAAATAATCAACAATATTAAAGTATATTGTTTCCTACTTAGACTTCTAAATCCAAAAGAAATGGCTCTATCGTCTATTCGAAGAGAAGAAATGAATCTGAATATCATGTTGATTCAGAATAAATTAACTTGTACCAAATCGATGAAAGGGGGAATATTAATTCTTGAACCAATTCGTCTTTCTATAAAAAAAAATAGAAAATTTATTATTTATAAAGTTGTACGTAGTTCATGTTTTTATAAAAAAAAGCACCAAACAAATAAAAGAAAAAAAAAGATATTCTATATTATGAATACAAATAAATCAACCGCACAACATCAAAATATGAGTGTAAATAAAAACGACAATTTTGATGATTTATTTGTTCCTGAAACTATTTTATCATCTCGACGTTGTAGAGAATTTAGAATTTTAATTTGTTTTAATTTCAAAAAAAAAATGTTTAATCGGACAACTGAAAACAAAAAATTAATTCAATTGAAGTTTTTTCTTTGGACCAAATTTCGATTAGAGGATTTTACTTGTATAAATCGATATTGGTTTAATACTACTAATAGCATCCGTTTCAGTATGTTAAGGATACGTATGTATCCACAGTTGAAAATTCGTTGATGATCTATTTTGTTTCCTATATGGATTTTTACTCATCATCCACATCATAACAGAATTAAAATAAGATTAAATAAGATTATAAGGATTTACTTTATTAATATTAATGATATATAATTAATGAAAATAAAGTTCACATGCAGTAAACAATTCATTTCTTAAATTAAATATAAAAATAAAATTTAATGCGAGTCAAGTTTCGTAAATTTTCGAAAGCTATTGAGCACACATAAATAAAATCGAAAATCGTTGATTGATTCAAAATTTGGATAAATCATTGATTCATCTAATATCTAAATATATGATTAAGTTACAAATTGATTAGATTGAAATTTTATGATGTTTGACAATATTTATAGATCCAATGTCGCATTCAGTAAAGATTTATGATACATGTATCGGGTGCACTCAATGTGTTCGAGTTTGTCCTACAGATGTATTAGAAATGATCCCTTGGGACGGTTGCAAAGCTAAGCAAATTGCTTCTGCTCCACGAACGGAGGATTGTGTCGGTTGTAAAAGATGCGAATCCGCCTGCCCAACGGATTTTTTGAGTGTTCGGGTTTATCTATGGTATGAAACAACTCGCAGCATGGGTCTAACTTATTAATTTAAATGTGTTTGTTTTTTTACCAATAAAACCC